CGAGCCCGGGCTTTTTCCAGCTGTTCAATGGCGCCTCCACGGAGTTCTTCTGAGTTTCTAATAGTATTCAAGATTCTCCGTTTTCGATTATCTAATAAATCGCTTAATGAAAGTGGATTATCTTTACATTTATTCCAAAGCTTCCATAATCCCTTCCCGAACCAAACATGAATCTTTCGACTCATTTGGCTCTCCTACTCAATTACTTAAGAAAAATTCTAATATCTTTTTATATTTATAAATGTAATGAGCCTATCCTCTCTTCTTTGTTTGTTCATATTTTCATCTTTGTTTGTTCATATTTTCATATGCAAAAAAATATATAAACAAATGCCAAATCAAAATATTCAGAGGACTCTTCTGACAAAAATATGTAATTGTCAACAAAGTTGTTTCTTTTTTTTCTTCAAATCCAAAAAACTCTTCTTACTTCTACATAGGTCGTCGATTCAGCATTGGATAAAAGGGGGAAATACCCATTTTTACAATAACAATAACGGTTCAAAACCATTTTATGATTTATGAATAGGAGTGTTCTCTATCCATAAAATATTCATTTTGAACCATCTCCATATTAACATAGAGGGTGAAAGAGTACCGCGCCGCGTCTAGACTTCAAACAGTTTGCTTTAACCATATTCATATTAATGGCCACACATTATTGGTTGATAGAGAATCAAAAAAAAATTACCAATGAATCACGAAATGCTATGGTTCTTATCCATAATCTCTTAATTTATTCCGAAGTCATTCGTGAGATCGTGCACCTTTCTAGTTATAACGAAAAAGGTACAGCTGGGTGGATCCAACATATTCTTGAAATAAACAACCCGCACACACTCCCTTTCCAAAAAAGATCAATACACCAAGCACTACACTTAGATTTATTAGATTTGTTGAAAAAATATCGGTATTAAACCCGAAACTCCCGGCAGATGGCCAATAGCCCAAAGAAACGAAAGAATCGGTTACATTTTTCATATGATCTCCTATAGACTAAATAGATAGACTAAAAAATCGAATAGAGTTCTTTTTGTATCACTTCGCCCCTCTTTTTTATTTATTTCCTATTTTAAATTAAAAAAAGTATTTGATTTATGTGAACTATCCCCCTTGTGGCAATCCTTAGTTTCCCCTGGACTCCGAAGGGGAAGGATGAAAGGGAATGGGTATACTAATCTCTCATCCACAAATCAAACCTTCCCACAGGTTATTTTGTCAACGAATAAGTAAGTGTAGGAGTGAAATCTTAATAGAATTAGAAAAAGGAAATAATTAGTTCAAGGCAATAAAATAGGGATTTTTCATATTAAACAAAAGGATTCGCAAACAAAAGCGCTAATGCTACAACCAGTCCATAAATTGTTAAAGCTTCCATAAAAGCTAGACTAAGCAATAGAGTACCTCGTATTTTTCCCTCTGCCTCAGGCTGTCTCGCGATACCCTCTACAGCTTGACCCGCAGCAGTCCCTTGCCCAACTCCGGGCCCAATAGAAGCAAGCCCTACAGCCAACCCAGCAGCAATAACGGAAGCGGCAGAAATCAGTGGATTCATGATAAGTTCCCTCGTACCAAAAAAAGAAATGGTTAATGATACAATCAACCAACGAATTATGACTTAATAATTCCGTCGCTAGCATTTCGAAGTAACTAAGAACTTCGAGTTAAATTATGAAGTAATAGTATTAGTGCATAATTCAAGCTATTTTTTTTTAGTTTCTGTTTCTATCCACAGAGTCTTTGTGAATCCAGACGACTTTCGATCTTCCATTTCTTGGTTCCGAACTCTTATTTTCGTCCACCCTTTCCTTTTCTGAATTTCATCTATTTATTTAGTCAATTCACAGTCACAAGGAGATGGAAAGGGAAGGGCTTCTATTGTTATTAGAATCCCTGCCAAAATTCATAGGAGGCGGGTGGCAAATAAAATATCTCTTTAGTTCATATAGAATCAGTCAATATCTAATATCACATATACGTGTCTTTCTTCCATAACGTAAACCAAGCATTCATCTTAGATTCAATCGGATTCGAGAATCAATTATCGAAATATCTACAAGAGTTGACTTATTTATAGTTTATAGCCATTCAATTACATATACCTACCCTCTCCAAACCAACCCATTTTTTATGAATTAGGTTTTTGTGTAAATTCTTTTTTTTTTTTCTTTATCATTATTCCAATGTATCCAATCTAAATGGACAAATTGGTTAGTCCAAATCATTGCATAGAAATATTATTATTTGATTGATCTAAGTTCATACAATTTGTTATTTATTGTATTACTATTTTCGTTTGGTCAATCGTTGAATAAAACAACTGAAATGGGAATTCTTCGCCCTTTTTTTTTTATTTTATATTTAATTCTTTTATTTAATATTTAATCACACGTCCTAAATACAGGCATTCATATTGAATATTCTAATTCTTTTTTTATTTGAATATTGAACTTGAACTATTGAATAATGAGATAGAAATCGAATATTGGTTGAGGAGAGG